GAAAAGGATATAGATAAATGGAAGGGTGAGAGAAAGAAAGAACAAGAATATCAATGATATACCATTCCAATATATGTAAGGTTTCTGAGTCATCTCATAAAAGACAGTGTTATAAAGCATCAATACCGATTCACCCATAACTAGACTAGATGAATCGATTCCTAGAAAAAAATCAAGAGCCTGGAGCCAATAAAGACTGAGAAGATTGACTCAAGAACAAATTCCACGAAAGGCTCCATTGTAGAATTCAAACCTAACCATTAATTGAGAAGCGATGGGAACGACGGAACCCGTGACTACAGAGGATTCTCTTGAAAAACGAATCCTAATAATTCATTGGGTGGGATGGCGGACCGAACCGGGGAACAATTCATTTATTCCGAGAAATTATGAGCTAACCCTACAACTGAAGTAGATATTGAAAGAGTGAATATTCGCCCGCGAAGGGTTTTATTAGATTACTCAATCTTGTTCTATCCAATATGATAACTTGTTCTATCCAATATGATAATATGAGACAAGGCAAAAGAAAATAAGGATTCGTTATAAAAAACAACATTAGAGAATAGATTCTCTAGTTTATCGATATATTCTCCAAACAAATATATATCTATTATTTTATAAAAAGAAAAAAAGAATCGAGAAATGAAATACATCTTGAAGTGGATATCCAAACAAGATATAGAAATTTCGAATAGATTAGATGAAATCTCAAAAAAGAATCCAGAGTAGATTTTCATTCAACTTGAATCCTTTGATTCGCGAGGAGCCGGATGAGACGAAACTCTCATGTCCGGTTTTGGAGTAGAGGTGGAATTGCGAAAGAACCATCAACTATAACCCCAAAAGAACCAGATTTCGTAAACAACATAGAGGAAGAATGAGAGGGATATCTTATCGCGGCAATCGTATTTGTTTCGGTAAATATGCTCTGCAGGCACTTGAACCGGCGTGGATCACATCTAGACAAATAGAAGCAGGGCGTCGAGCAATGACGCGAAATGTACGACGTGGTGGAAAAACATGGGTACGTATATTTCCAGACAAACCCGTTACGTTAAGAGCGGCCGAAACACGTATGGGTTCGGGTAAAGGAAACCCCGAATATTGGGTAGCTGTCGTCAAACCGGGTAGAATACTTTATGAAATGGGTGGAGTCGCAGAAAATATAGCCAGAAAGGCGATTTCTATAGCAGCCTCGAAAATGCCTATACGAACTCAATTCATTATTTCAGGATAGGAACGTAGAATCAAAGAAAAAAGTCTTAGGGATAAAAAACAGTTGCGAGTGTCTTTTTTTTTTTACAACCAATATTTCTTTTTTTTTTTTTACTTCATTCTTTACTTTGCATTGAAAGAACAGATTAAAAATGATATGATTCAACCTCAAACCCGTTTGAATGTCGCGGATAACAGTGGGGCTCGAGAATTAATGTGTATTCGAATCATCGGAGCTAGTAATCGTCGATATGCTCATATCGGTGACATTATTGTTGCTGTGATCAAGGAAGCATTACCAAGCACCTCCCTAGAAAGATCAGAAGTGGTCAGAGCTGTAATTGTACGTACTTGTAAAGAACTTAAATGTGACGACGGTATCATAATACGATATGATGACAATGCTGCTGTTGTCATTGATCAAGAAGGAAATCCAAAAGGAACCCGAGTTTTTGGTGCGATTGCCCACGAATTGAGAGAGTTAAGTTTCACTAAAATAGTTTCATTAGCACCTGAGGTATTATAAGATCATGCCGACTAGTATAGTTCTATTATACATAGTATTTGAATGAAATAGATTAATTAGTCCATTAGATTGTATCTTACGCATATACCTTTCTATAACATAATAGAGAATTTGGAAAGCTATAATCGATTTGATATTCAAAAAATCGATATTAAAGACAATAAGATATTAAAGAATTGAAACTAATACAGCATAATTTCTATTTCTATTAACTCATTTTTTTATTATCTATTTCCAATAACTCATTTTTTTATTATCTATTTCCAATTTTGAAATAAAAGCATGTTGATTATATCAAAAATAGGAGACAACAATCATTTTAGTTTATCATGGGTAGGGACACTATTGCTGACATAATAACCTCTATACGAAATGTTGACATGAATAGAAAAGGGACGGTTCGAATAGAATCTACTAACATGGCCGAAAAGATTGTTAAAATACTTTTACGGGAGGGTTTTATCGAAAACGTGCGAAAACACCAGGAAAACAAGAAATCTTTTTTGGTTTTAACCCTACGACATAGAAGGAATAGGAAAGGACCCTCTCCCTCTAGAACTTTTTTAAATTTAAATTTAAAACGGATTAGTCGACCTGGCCTCCGAGTCTATTCTAACTATCAAAAAATTCCTAGAATTTTAGGCGGGATGGGGATTGTAATTCTTTCTACTTCTCGAGGGATAATGACAGACCGAGAGGCTAGACTAGAAGGAATCGGCGGAGAAATTTTGTGTTATATATGGTAATCTTTTTTGG